GTATCTGATTGATGGAGTCTACATCGTACGTAGAGCGCCCAAGTTTAGGCCAGCTCAGTTCTCTTATCCATCGGTCCAATGCACTGGGCTCATCTCATGGATGGAGGGAAAATGAAAAAAAAATGTAGTTGTGTTGTTGTTGTTCGCCGCCTCGACGCATTCCCTTCTCTCCCCGGCATCGTCCCACACAGAAAGAAAGAGCGCAGAGCCCCGGCCCGACCTGTAGGTCCGCTAACGTAAAGCGAGGAGTTGAGCCTGAACTGGCGAACCGAAGTCACTTTCGGAACCATACTTCCTACAGCTAACACGTGTCCAGTCCAGCGGGAACGCGCAGCGCAAACGGGCGTAAGCTGCTATACCGAATCCCCCGCTGGCCATCGGGGACCGAGTGGTAAGGCCATGATCCGCAGGGGAACGGATCACTCATTCTTCCATTGGGGACAGGTGCACGAACGACAACTCCAAACGTCACACATCCGTCGCCTACCTACCGTTTAGGTGGCACCAGCGAGATCCAGCTAAGGTAAGGCGACACTTCGTGTCGCGGCTGCTCCACTCCGCCGCGGTCTCATGAACTGAACTTCGTTGCCTTCCCGCGCGCGAAGCGAATGGGCGCTGTGCTGTGGGTCAGTTTCGGGGCGGGGGGCGAAGAGAGACCATAAGAATGATTCATTTTGATCGACGAGCTTTTTTCAGCCCAAAAACTAAGAATCAATGGAATGTCTGTCTATCCATGAAAATCTATTCTATCTGTATATCAAGGGGATCTCTCTATACATATAAAATGGTTTTATGGCACGATATGATCGCCTAGCCGTAGCCGCATATCCGCTGCGCTCAATATGCGGGATTTCAGTTGGATCAGATCTTTCGCTTTGACGGAAGCTTTTGGACCTAGCGAAAAGGACTTTAAGCCTTCGCGCAAGCAAGCGCGAGAGAAGCAAGCAAAGTAGAAGCTTTGCCAGAAGCAAGACGAGGAAGCAGAGCTGTCGTATAAGCGGTAGCTTCCCCCGACCTACTTTGATTCAAAAGAAAGGCGAAGGGTTTGGCAACAAGCAAACGGCTTTCAAACAAAGTAGCAAGGCTTCCCTTAACCACTTAAGTTAAGTACCAAAGGCTGCTTTCTTTCGGTTGGTTTCATAAATAAGGGGGCTGTTCACTACAAGCTATCAGCGCTGTCTTAGATTGAACGGCAATAAGATAAGTCGACGTTCAATCTCTAAGGCGGGTTTCCGCTGAGAACGGAATAGTGTTCGTGTCAAAAGGTGAACAACGCCCTAGCTTCTAGAGTTCGCTGCTTTTCCCAGGCCGGAGAAGGGCTTATACTGCTCGCCTTTGTTTGATATGTTCATTCAGTACCAATACAAAAAAGAACTACACCAAAGTGGAAAGGCCCCCATAGAAGCTAGAAGTAGCCTCTAGTAGTCTAGTAGTCGGCCTAACCAAAGCGTCACGACAACAGAAAATGACCCTTATGAATGGAATCTTAAGTAGGGGGCTTAGCCCGCCCGCCTACCAATCAAAGAGGCTGAGAGTAAGCGTAAGCTCACCCGTAAGCTCTTCGAGCTTCCCTTCATTCGCTTCGCGGGAGCCGCACAACACATAGCTGGAAGTCAGAGGGCCCATACTACCTGCCTAACCCCTCGCTCCGAGGGACCGTAGATCGGAAAACGCCTTATAAATAAACCACCCCATTCATCTAAAAGAGAGGGGAAGGGGCCTATGTATTTGCATGACTCCTACGGATTTTACCCTATCTACACCCGGAGCCAATCCCCTATCGGTCCTGCCACCACGCCGCAGAACGGGAGCTCGTGTGGAACCTTTTATTTCTGGCGTAACAGCGGTGGAACGTAACAAAATCTTACGGGTCGCGTAACATAAGGGCCGGAGGTACGGTAAACTCGGCCAAAATATGACACCCGAAGGGCCCGGCGTGGACGCGAGCTTCTATAAGAGAATGAGAAGCTCTCAACACAAGAAAACGCGAACCGCGCGGAGCCCCCCCGAGTTCGTTTTCTGCCGCCACTGGCCGGCCGCTGGGGAGACACAGCCCGGCCCCCCCCCGGGAAACGGGGGTGGGGGTCCAACAAGCACTTGCTGCAGAGGGGGCCCACAAGCACCCGGCCCGCCCCTTCTTCTTCAGTAAAGCCGACCTCTTTTTCGCCAGTGCTGACGCAGTGCGCACGTAGATAAGGAAAGCAAAATCCCAGCGGTCGGGGGGAGGGGAAAGGCTTGGGCTGGGCCTACCTATCCCGAGAGGACCTCATAAAGGAACGAGAGCTGTTGAGAGGTTCCATATTGCCGAGCCGAAGGTCTTCTGTACGTGATCGTAGTATGTCACGTCGTCTCGTCCCCGCTGCATTGAAGAGTACCTATGCACTATTTCCGGTTCACTGATAAGGAAGATAGAGTTGGGGTGGGGGTCTACGATGTGATACTCAAGTATGACCCGGGGAGATACATGCTAACTATGGGTAGAAAGCAGGAACCCTTATGTAAAAAATTTCGGGGGGTTACAGATCTCTTATACTACCATCGATCGACAGAGCGGAACGACCAGAAAAAAAAAGTGAAGTTAGAAAGCCGTATGATAGGCGGTAACTATCTTGTACGGTTCGGGGGGTAATCGGCGTACTCCGATCAGTGGGGGGGGGGAATCTTTGGCTCTATCGAACATACAGGGAATTGGAGGTAGCATTCCACCGATGTTAAGTCATGGACTGGTTCCTTCAGCCCTTTTTCTATGTGTTGGTGTTCTATATGACCGACATAAGACTCGACTTGTTAGATATTACGGAGGTTTAGTGAGCACCATGCCGAATCTCTCTACCATTTCCTTCTCTTCCACTTTGGCCAATATGAGTTCACCTGGTACTAGCAGCTTTATCGGGGAATTTCCCATCTCAGTAGGAGCTTTCCAAAGAAATAGCTTAGTAGCCACATTAGCAGCGCTTGGGATGATTTTAGGCGCGGCGTATTCCCTTTGGCTATATAATCGTGTGGTTTCTGGAAATTTAAAACCCGATTTCCTCCATAAATTCTCCGATCCAAATGGCAGAGAAGTTTCCATATTTTTACCTTTTATTGTTGGAGGGGCGACCGTCCGTTGAACTACCAAAGAAAAAAGGGTAAACCAATGTGATCATGACATTGTAGGTGCTTGCGATGGGGCTGATGCGACTTCCCTCAGTTGGTTTGGGTGGCATAGCCCGTTGCAGAAGTCCCCCCTTTTTTGATCCATTTCTTTAGTCTTTAGGGAGCCAAAGCTTTACTTTACTAAGAAAATAAGGCTCGCGCAGGGGCGCTCACGTTTTTTGGCTGAGCCGTATCTTGCTGGGTGGGACCGAGAGCAAGAAAGGACGGGGGGCAACCATGCATGGTACTTCTCGACCGTGTCTCCGAGGGACAGTTGAACGAGCGACTCATGAATGCTGCCGGGTTGGACGAGCCAATAACTCGAACGCGTTCGGTCTGTTTTTTGAGCAAGAATCACAGCGTTACCTTACCTTCACCATGATACGGACTCCAAGTTCTTATGGCAGAGCGCGAGGAGATTTATCATCAATATGATGATGGGAATGGAAACCAGAAGCACGACCGGGGTCTTCGTGGTCCAAGATAATCAAACCATCAGTAACAGTAACGTAAGCATGAGACTTTTTGGTAGTACCGGTGAACCAGATGGCCGCGGCGATGGAATCTGGGACGGAGGACTCGTAGTATCTCTCTAGATCTGGCAAAAGCGAAAGACCCCCTAACGTAATTCGAATGGGGGCTGACCTGACCGCTGAGCCCACTCTGGCCTCGCAGGGCGGGCCCCTGTGGTTTCGAGCTGGAGCTGCCATAGCTTATGGCTAGAGCAATGGGAGGGGGCCCCGGCAGAGAGAACAGTAAGGATAACGAGCGCTCCGCCCGCTTGGCGGGCGGCAGGAGCAGCGGGCAAGTGCTTGGTAGGCCAACAGCCCAGTGAACCGGGCGGTGCACTCGACGAAAGGGGGGTACACTGAGCAAGTACGAGAAATTGGCCCCGCTCCGCTTTATTAAAAGCAAGGACCACTACGGGAGGTCAAACCAAGGACCTATGGAAGTCGGGGCTCGTCCCCGGTCAATATTGGATCAAACAATAGAGGGCCGTAGCACTGACCTCTTTTTTTTGATTTTTTCAATACAATAGGGGAAAAGATCGTACAGTTCCCTACCGAGACAACAGACACTCTCAAAGGATCCTCCGTGCGCTGGGCATACCTCTTCTGTGCGTCTTTCTCGTGGCGGGAACAGAACAACAGGGAAAGACCCGGCCGACCTGCCCTCAACAATAAAGCTCGAGGGCGAGCTTTATTGTTGAGAGAGTGGGGAGTGAATCGAAAGGCTTCCGTTTTCGTTCTTGGTTTTTGGGGGCTGTTTTAGCTCCTCTCGCTTCGCTCGAGCTCTTTCATTCCTCTCCCTAACGGTCGATCTACAAGTACCCTCTCCCAGCAAGAAAACGGATGCGCGAAGCTAACGCGCAACGTGCTCCGCTGCTCGAGCAAAGCGAGAGGTACGAAGTCGCTCGAGCGTCAGCGAGAGGTACGAAGTCGCTCGAGCAAAGCGAGAGGGCTAATGGCGCGTTTGCGCTCGGGCCGTTGCTTGTTCGTCTAACGGCTTTCGCGCGTTTGCGCTCAGTCCGTTGCTTGTTCGGTCGAGATACATAGTAACCTCTCACTTCGTTCGAGATCTCCGAGCCTCTCGATCTTATTCGTAGTTGGGAAGGGAGAAGGAGTCTAAATCAATGGACATTAATGAACCATCATTGATGGACGTTGCACATGACACGATCAATTCAACTCAAGGTCCGGCGCTAATAGAAGTTGCTGACTCTCCTAGTAGCGAAGGAAAAAGGCAGGGCTTTTTTCGTAGTAATAGTGGGCGGGTCTCATGAGATCTATGCCGGCCGTCGGAATCAAATGGAAGGGGTCGAAGGACCATTCGATTCATTAAGGGGCATAGATCTAGGCCTATTTGTTTGGTCAATCACCAAAGGCGGGGGGGAACCACTATGGGCGAGACCCCCCGGCCTCGATTCTTTTGCATAGTCCGGGGGCCGGCCGCAGCAGAGCAGCGGGGCATAGCGGCGCCCTCGCCTGGCGCCATTCCCGGATCTAGCAGCAGACGGGCGGGCCGGGCCTGAATTCAGACCAGACCAGACTTTTCTTTATTTGAGCTGCTCCCACGCACGCAGACCGGAAGATCTCAGTTGTCCTGGACTGGACAAGTACGTAGAGATCTTCCTTGCCCGGAATGCGAGGAATGAGACCGCACTGACTCAACCAATAAATAAGAAATTCTATCTTCACTCTCCGGAAGAACGATCTCATTAATATGAGATTCAATTCCTACTTTCACTATAGACCAAAAGCGATTCTTGAATACCTACAGTGCGCATCCTCTTCTCGTAGAGAAAAGAAAGGAAAGGACAGACCGGGTTGCTTGCTTCCTTGATTGCTTGACCGGACTGACTGAGAGCAGGGAAGACAGGGGATAGAGTCTTGTCTTCCTTATACGATTCCTTGAACTCTGAAAGCACTCTACTAAGTTTCAACGAATCCTGTGCAATTCCATTTTTTAGCTCGATCGGTAATGTGTTTTATGAGGGGAGTGGGTCGGCCATGGAAAGCATTCTGGTTGATTCTTCAGTGAGGCATTAACGAATCTCACATTGATTGAAGTGTTTGATCTTCCCCGGTCAGTCAAAAGATGAGGAGTAAGTTTCTCGGGGAGAGGCAGGTGGTAGAGGCGCTGAACTACATTACATGGATGGCGGGAGGAAACAAATGTCTGAAGCGGGCCGGGTTGGTTGAGATTCCCACATTTGATCCTACTTTCAAAGGCGGACCCAGGGAGGAAGTTCTATAACTATGCCATCCTTGGGGATGACATAGTTATAGCTGACTCACAGATTGCCAAAGCCTATCAACTCCTTTTGGAAGAGATAGGTGTCACCATTTCCCTACCTAAGAGTTTAATCTCTCATAAGGGATGTTGTGAGTTTGCGAAGAGATTCCGTGTTCGGGACGGGAGAATTGATGTCTCTCCTATCTCGATGCGGGCCCTCCTCGTAGCTCACCACCCTTATGGACTGATGTCGATATATCAAAAAAAAATAGAAATTCAATCGATTGTCGACACCGGGTAGGTGGCGTGGGTTTTAATACCCTTGCCAGGTGGCCCTCTTCTACGAATGAGGAGAATTTTGGCGTTGTATGACCACTCCCGACTGCCTGTTACTTGGTGGTTGGGACGAGGCATGCCTATATCTAATTCCTTGATCGGCTTGATGATAACCCGGTTAAGAGATTGGATGAAGGACTTGAAAGTACCCGGTAGTGAGTATTTCACTCACTCCGAGAATTTCGAGTTCTTAGAATGGACGTGCCTCCGGTCATGGATGAGTCAGTGGTTGCTGTATGTAAAATTTTATTACAGCACCCTACCTCAGCAATCTTCACTCCTCTCGCAAAGCTCGAGCATCTTCGCTCCTGCGCGAGGGGCATCTTTGTCTGAAAATGGTGAGATCATTAGTGAAAGAAGGACCAACCAACGAGGATGAAGGAGGAGCGGGAGGAGGAGTAGGAGCTAGTTTTAGTAGGGACGGAAGCGAATCGAAGAAATTCTGAGTTCATGCCACGACGATCTATATGGAAGGGCAGTTTTGTTGATGCATTCCCGTTGAGAATGAAGAAGAAGACAGACCTGAACAGGAAAATTTGGTCACGTAGATCTTCTATTTTGCCGGAATTTGTTAATTGCTCCGTACGAATTTACAATGGAAAAAGAAGTCCTGTTCGTTGTAAGATCACTGAAGGAAAAGTTGGTCATAAATTTGGAGAGTTTGCTTCTACACGGAAACGAAGACTTTCAAGAACAAATATTAAAGCGGGAAGAAAAAAGGAGAAAAAGTCAAAATAAGGCGCATATGGCACGAAAAGGAAATCCGATTTCAAGAATGAAAAAAGTTTTGGTCAGAATTGCGATCGTTGTCTTATTCCTTTTTTCCGTATTCACCGTATGCTATTGCTTGTCTCTTGTACTCGGCTTTGATTGGAGTCTGATTTGGGTCAAACTGAAATCCATGCTCCTTTTGAGATCGTTCCGCTTCCTCTTTAGTCGGCTTCTTCTTGGTTGGGAGGTTCCCCTCATTCTTCTTTGTCTGGTGTCGGGCCTGGGCGGGGGTGACCTTTCTCTTTCTGTCGGAGGGGATGGAAGTGGTCCGAGCTCTTCGACACGACCGCCTTTTGACCTCAACATGCCGCCAGAAGAGGAGGAGCCTGCCCGATCCTTCGATCTAAACAGGCCAGGTGATGAGCCTGGGCCTTCACCCGAGGAGGAGCTCCTTTATCTTAAAGAAAAGAAGAAAAACTGCGCCTAAAACAGGCGTTTCAGCAAGCAATCCAAGACTTTGAACGACTCCGCGAGGCGATTGACCAGTCACAAGAAAGCAATCCTCAAAGCGCTTCAGCCCTGGGGGAGAAACTTAGCGGACTAGGCAAAAAGTTCAAAGATTTGGAACGAATGCAAGAACGTTTGTGTCAGTTGGAGAGTGACTGTTATAAAACAGTTAGAGACAGCCTGGAAAAGGAACTAAAAAATAGATATGATATAAAGGGTATCAAAACGTCAAAAAATGGGACCTTTTTCTGACCAATTTAACTCATTTTTTGGCGGATATAGAAAAAAAATCTCAAAACAGGGATTTTGACTAAAGGTACCATGATACTTTCTGTTTTGTCGAGCACGAGATTGGGCCCCTTCTCAAAGATTTGATGGAATGGCCCAGCCCACCCAAGAGCGCTTATGTCATATGGGAAACTCATGGCTGGTGGAAACAATCCTTATGGTTTTGATATCCGGTAGGAATAAAAAGAATCAAAGTCCAGGTTGGTTGGTGAGCCTAGTGATAGGAGACTGTCTAGCTTGGTTCGGAGAGCACTTGTTGGGTTAAAGATTTTTTTGTTGCTAAATGTTACGGCCTAAATGCTGAACTATTGACCCTACTTGTTCGGATGGGTGTTCACCCCAAAGTGTTCCCGGACCGCATGCATACATCCGTAAGTAACTTAGTGCAACATGGCAAATTTCATCTTTGAGGAATCAGCAAAGAAAAGAAAAACGGGTCAACATCTTAATGTGTATTTTTGAGAGATTGTCCTCGGGCGGAGGAGTGTCCACATGAGTTCGTTGAGGTGTCTACATAGGAATAAAAACAAACCTCTTTTATATTCTGTCGAGAGTTCGGATTGCTCCACCTAAGTAGAACGAAAAGGAGGGAGCCGGAGGCTTCAAAGGGGGAGCCAGAAGCTTCGCTTCCGGTAGCTTGCTTACTCTCCTAGTTAGAAGAAGGCTCTTTGGCGAATTCTTTAGATCTGGGTAGAGTCTCGCTCAGTAAAGAGAGTTGTAGATTCGTAAGATCATGATAAAGTCCCCTTGACTTGATATTCTATTAGTAAAGCGCTAGCGCGCTACAACTAGCATAGCAGCCTGCAGAAAAGGCTCTAGAGCCCCTAGTCCTAAGTTGGAGCAACAAGCAACGGATTGAGCGCATCTTTCCCCTTTCTATTAGTAAGGTTGTCAAAAGGTGGGTTTCTTACTTAGTGCTTGTTCAGTACAACGTACTCTTGATAAGAGAATGAATACACAGGAACATGTGTGTGCCATCGAGCCTAAACCAGTGTATCATGCTATGGCACAACAATCAGGTTCAAGTTTTCCCTGCGGACCCAAGGCCCTTTTCATACGAAGCCAACGCAGCGAAAGTCTACGCTGATGTTTATTACTATTCAAAGGGCGATATTCAAGTAACGATTCCACAGGTTGAAATATAGCCTTATGTAGCAGTCAGTTCAATAGGACTTAGAAAAAATGCGAAAACGAAAGATTCAGCTCCGGCATAAGAAGGAGCGAGAAGCCACTCCGACTAAAAGGAAAGGATCGGATTCCGTTTTCTTGATAGGTTCATGCACTGAATTTAATAATGGGCCTCCCGGTTCTTGCTTATTTCTTTTCTTCCTAGGTGACTTCCTGCAAGGCAATAGGCATTAGTTGAGACATTGTAATAGAATAGCATGAGAAAGAAGAAGGTGACTTCCCAAGTCTGTTGACCATCCTCCGAAATAGGTGTGATAAAGTCTGAAATCATTCATGGGTATATGGGTCCGACGAGAAAGACTCTTTGTTGAGCTAGATTCCCACCCGGCTCTCATCAAGCTGTCTTCCAAGGTGGGTCTCTTATATTCATACTCACCTCTTCTCTAAGATGAGGCTACTACTATTGACCCTGTCTTTAAGCCTTTGATTTGAATAATCAGGTCTTGTTTCTGATGGACTTCATTTATTCTTGCTTCAAGCTTAGGGAAGCCTGTTTACTTAGACATATCGGGATGGGGAATGAATAATGACGTAGATCCTCTTATGAGTCTTACGCGGGTGAAGCTTGGGCCCTGCCTTACTTAAAAAAAGATCCTTTTCGCTTTCGGAATCATCTTCTATCCCCAGCAGCAGGAACCTCTTCTTTCATGAGCCTAGGGGCACCGATTCCCAGCCTGCGAAGTTCTAGCTTAAGCTTCCCCTTATCTTGTCTCAATATGAAGTCTTGGTCTTCAGTCCCAATCTGATCGAAGAAAAGAAGTCGAACTTCGGGGGCAAAGACGCTCTCATTACGTACATTATGTAAAGAGCACTCGCTTTGTCTCGTGAGCTTAACCTTAGGCTCCTTTCTCATAACTTAAGGTTGAGCTCGCTTCCCAACAAGCAATCGCTCCTTTTTATAAACAGTAAACACCAATCCAAGAAAAAGTAAGCGCACTTGCCGGAGCCCCATCGGGGGTCGGTGGAGCTGTTGTCCGGCATATCCCCCCCGAAATGTTAAAACAAATAGCAAAAAAAGACTCAGATTCCAACTCGAATTAAAATTACCAGTGAATCCCGTTCAATCCATAAACACGTGCAATACCATCTCAATACTAATCGGGTGGAGCCTTAGACATTTCTTGATAGAATCGGAGAAGATTAGATGTAAGAGATATATCATTCCTACTTGCTTGTGGTTTTCGAGAGAGCCCGGCTGACCCTCTGCTGAGGTCTGTTTAAGTAGTGGAATTTTCATCTAAATTGACCACTCTTCGAAAAACTTTTTCTTTCAATCTGTGAAAGGTAGCGGAGTGCCGCCCATTCTCATTCAGGTCGTCCCTCAGGCGAGACAGTTCTTCTACGGACGTCTCTCCTGAGGGCGCACGGGGATTGTCGAGTGCGCGCGCTCCACGGTTCAGCCAATCACCAGTTGGATCAAGAGTGGACATTTGTCTGACGCTTCGTAATTAAACTTCTCGCTTTCAGAGCACTTGTTCAATCCTTTCTTGAAAGAGATGCTCATCTGCTCTGGTTAGCTCGGTAGAGTGGCAGGCGAAATCCGTCTCTCTTTATAGATATTGAGTAGGTAGGCGGCTAGTAACCTCTTACTCGTGTAGTGAGAAAAACCTTCTTCATGGCCTCCTTTATTTAGATTTAGTTCAATCACGAGTTTAAGGTTTGCGATAGATGTTGCCTTTCCTTTTCCTGGATAAACGATCTCAAATCGGCTTTTTTGATTTTAGCGGATCTGTGAAAATAATCGGTTTTTTTAAGTCATTTGTCCCCGGCATCTTATCTTCGGAAGTGCAAGGCAGCAATCATCTGTAGCGGGCTAGCTAACTGAATGCTGAATCAATATCTGTATTTGTATAAATTAAATATAAGAGATGCTTTTTGCTTTGTCTTTTAAGCCGGATCTAAAATGTATTGGTAAGGATCTCTTCCCTGCCTATTTTGAGGGCTGACAGTTGCTTGCTTGTCTAGCTCAGCCCCTACTGAGCTTTCCAGTAGGCATCAGTAAATTATATTATATTATTAGATATAAAAATTCCCACTTACTTCCGTAAAAACTTCTTCCCCAATTCCAACTCGGCCAGAGAATCAAAGGGCAGATGGTATGTCTTTCTATCCATCCTGATTGTTGGATTGAAATTCAAATCCTACTTTTTGCGAGCAAGGTTATAAAAAATAGAATCAGTCCTTCTATCTATTTTCAATCGAGAAAAAACATTTATCAAAAAGATTTATTCATTAATATAAAATACATAAAAATAAAAACACTACATTACATAAAAAACCACATATGACTTTCCTAGAGAACTAGAGCTTTAAAAGCATTCTGTTATGCTAACTACATTAATTATTTTCGAAACTGAAATAAGTCAAAGGATAGGCCTTAACAAGTAGAAAGAACATAAAGGAACTCCTTTTTATTCTTATTTTTTCTAGTCTCCCAGGCGACCGAGTGCTCCATGAACAATGAGCGTTTGCTGCTCCGCCCGCAGCGCTTGCTGCCTCTCCTCCAAACCCTCTATGCGCTCTCTGGTAGCGCGAATGCGCGCTTCTTTCCTTGCAGGATCCATTGTTCTAACACTTCTCAAAAGGAAGTTTAGCACTCTACGGTGCTCTTGAATTTCATTTTGCAGTTGCCCCATTTCGGCAGCAATTGCAGAAAGCCTGTTTGCAGCATCCATAGCTATACGTGCTATTACGAAATTTCTTTGGTTTGATTTTGATGAAGAAGACACTTATTGAGCCTCCATTTATAGAGTGGTAGAGGAATCCCGCCATGCGTCACCGAATTTGATGGCAGGCACACTTCTGGCTAGTTCTCCGCACTACTTTTCTGCAGTTAAAGACTATCATGCCTGTTTAATGAAAACCTGGCTGGCTCTGGCTACCTTGCGGAGCACACATAATATACCCGAATCACATTGTAACAAACTTTGTACAACCAGCTTACGTAGAAAAGATTCCATATTCTATGCCAATGGACTCGTGACATCCATTAACTGAGTCATCAAATAAACCACGTTAAGAAAGCCCAAGCAACTACGCATTGGCCCACAGGGTGCCCCAAGAGGGCCCGAATGAAAGACCCAAGCCTACATGAACCATCAAAGAAAGACATATCGATGGGGTTTTGCTTGTTGCCTGAATGAAAATGCGTCTATTTCTTTCAGACCAAATCAAATAAAGATGTAGGCTTAACTAAAGCCCAATGCCAAGCAAAGCCCTAAAATACAAGAAAAAATGGGGTTCCACTAACCCAACATGAGGTGGAGCCTTAACCCGACACAAGATGGGACCCTATTAGGATAGTGGGCTTAGAACAAGACCCATCGGTGGATAAGATCACATCTTCATAACAAACAAAAGGTGTACACGTTCGGCCTCACTCAAGGTAATGGGCAAAACCTAACGAGTCCAAACAAATTGGATCTTATTGTATGACAAAACCACAGATTGGCTATCTAATTTCTTCAGTAATTTGAGAATTTCCTCAAGCAATAGGGTTGGTTTTACCATTGTTAATCGTTGGAAATCCCATGTGATTGGCCCCAAGGTTGACAGCCATTGGATGCCCAAGACCGCCCCATATTCTCCCAAAGGCATTACCATGAAATCAGTGGTCAATTCTAAACCCTGTGCTGTCCAACACAACCCTTTGCACCAAGCATTGACTTCCAGTAAATCTCCATTAGCCACAGCCACCTTAACGGTCTTTGTCTGTTGGAGTCTGCACCCTACCCTACTCTTTTTGCAACACTGCAATCAATGAAATCTTCACCTCCTCCTTGTCCCTGCCATCGTTTTGAATCATTAACATATACAATTGAGAGCTCTTGCACTTATGACCAAAGGTATACTTCTCATCACACCAGTAACACAATCCCCTCCTCATCTCTTTCACTCTCGGCTTACGCAATGATCGGATCGGAGGTACTTTACTCCTTTCATTCAATATCCCCTGCGAATCCTTATCCTGGCATCTATCTAAGGTAGGTAAATGCCTTACAATTTCTTTCTTCGAGAACAAGCCCTGTTCACTCAACCATAGGCGCTGGCGTTCCTGTTCTTGCAGCTACTTCTGGGCACGTGGGTATCTTTGATCCAGTTTAGGCAGCTTTCAGTCCTGGCACGTACTGGATGACCTACCAGGGAATCCTGGGAAAGCTCTATCGGAACTTGTTTCAAGAAGGAAAGTGTGAGATTGAGTTGTAACATCAGGCCCAACCCTTCACTTTTGCCTACGTTTCTCTTCCTTATCTAAGTCAGATAGCCTGCCAGCATAAGCCCGATAGTTTGTCCCTCTACCCTCGTACTAGCTCTCGATCGAGAATTCTTCTTCGTGAGCAAGTCAGAGCGAGACCTTAGTGGCTGGAATACCATACCATAGGATCTGAACTCTTGTCTCTGCCTAAAGCCTAAAGTTGGAGCTTTCCCCGGTAACAAGAGTATAAAGTGGTTCTTACCTCCCCTGATGATCTAGCTTGTCGGTCTGTGTCCTTTGGCCTCTGAGGCGTAAGCACTCGCTGCCCTAAGAAGCAGATCCCACTCCGTCCAAAGCTTCTTATAGCTCTTCGGCTGACTAAGCAGGTTCAACCCCAACTTCAAAGGCTGGTTCAACTCCGGCTTGATCAGATGGTTGGCTTGGAGAAGAAAGATCAGAAGCGAGACCAAGAAGAAGAAGAGGCAAGGGCAAGAAGATCAGAAGCTAATCCTTGTCCGGGAAAGGCGTATTAGAAAGGATGTCCCCCCATACAGAGGGAAGGTACGCGCCTTACTCGACTAGAAGAGGAGCTGTCCGGGTCCGCGACAAGGTCGGGGAGTTCTGTCCGTCTACTTTCTTAATATGGAACTGGGATTGAGACTTTCACTTTCATGCTAGGAGTTGAAGATGGAGCTGTCTAAGCTGTTCCCCCAAGAGCAGTCCAATCTTAACGAGAAAGAAAGTCAGTAGCTCCTCGAATTCCCGAGGCCGACCCGTAACACCTTCTACTTACTATGAACTAGAATCAGCTCATAACATAAACTCAAAGACGCCAGAAAAGCACATTTAAGGCGGTTCATCAGGTTGTTCAGAGGCTCCTTCCTGTCCCGCCCACCACCCTGCTTCAACATATCTGTTGTCATTAGGAACTTTTTTCTCTTAACGAGAAGCAAATGGCTTTTGTTTTGTGATCCTGTGTTAAAAGCTTGCTAAACGCGTGTTAAAAGCTATTTTTTCACCCCTATTAAGTTTGTCGCTTGTTTCGCGGAATGCACGACTTCCTATGCTCTAAACTCATATCTGGATTGGCTTTCTTCTTTGTTATATAATAAGAGGTGCACGGAGTCCAAGTAAAGCATTCTTTGGCTTCATATCAGCCGGTCATAGGCTTTCTTTCTATACAATTTATTTTGAGAGCCATCTAATCTAAGCTATTGCACCCCCCTTCTTCCTGATGCTATGAATAAATTCTTGAGAAAGGATAAAGATTCAAACTAGCATTCCCGTAATGAAGCTAGTCTCTGTGGGCTCGCTTACTACGTAAAGGAGGAATCCTCTTCACCAGGAACTTGATTCTCACTTTATATACCACATAAGATATACTAATCGGCCGAAATGGGCTGATACTAGCCTCCACCTTCCCCTTGAGGACGAGTTCCACTGGATTGCTGTGCGCCGATGCCAGCGTCGGGTTCTTGTTCCGACCTGGCTTCATCCCCATCGTCGGCAGACATCTTGTTGTGTGCCAATTGAGAGTGAGAGAAAGAAGAGTAAGTTTATAAACCTTTCATCAAGCGAAAGCTCGCAGACAGAAAAGGCAATTCATATTGTCAACTACCGTGAAACGTAAATAGTAGAGGTACGGCGGAGCCCGCTCTTGATGTAGAGGAATTGCTGGGCGGTTTCCTCAGCTAATTCAGAAGCCCTTCTTTCGATTGACTCAGCTACTGATACAGATGTTGGCTACTCACAGACGTTCTCATATCATACAGAATATAATGGAAAGCTAGATGTTGGATGTGCAGATTTAGTTGAATATTCATAAGTAGCAGGGTACCTGTTCTTGAGTCATATCCGCTGTCTCGACTATACACACTATTTCCCATCCAAAAAAATGTTACAATGAAGTCCAAGCTTCGCTAAACGATACTCAAGAGATTCACCCTCTCCTGGAACAATCTTTCTAGGTTTACCAAATCCGCAACCATAAAAGGAATGATTTGTGAAAGGGAGCGTTTAGTAAGGTCAGGAATCCTAAACAGAAGGAGCGGGTACCGGTCCCTCCGTATCAGAATAGACATCCAATAATCAGGTTGTAAACAAGGTAATGTATTTTCAACTTTCTAGGTAAGACTAAGTAGGGGCGAACGAGCTTATCATGTCAATACTCCCATACATCATGATCAGTTCGTTCGAAAGGTCGAGCAGCAGCCTAACTTGGAAAATCCATCCTGTTCCTTGCGGTTTCAGAAATGCTTTAGTTAATACCGCTCTGTGGGCTTCGCATGATTAGGATCAATCAGAACAGCCTCACCTGCCCTGGAAAGCGGATCTGCTCATGGTTAGGTGGTTAGCGAACATCGCCTTTCTCATCTAGGACTTAGACCTGTACACCCGCACCTTCCTCTTACGTGAAGGTATGTCATGCCCTGCCCTAACTCATATCTTCCTTCCTCTGGGACATTGGTGCACTTGCAAAGTACTCCTATCCGCTTGTAGATAGTCTTTCTCCGACCTTTGAAGTTGAACACTTTCTCAATTGTGAGCTGGAAAGTGAGTCAGTCTGAAGCGAGTTGCTACGGTCTAGGGCTTCCGATTCACAGGCTATGAGAAGGCCCTCCAACTCTTTCATAATCGTTCGAAGAAGTGGCCGAAGAAAGAAAGACCGGCTGGAGAGTAAGTAGTACTAAAGTCTGTTGGTACGTAGAGTCAAGTTGTTGAGGGGGAACCCCGCCTCTATAGTAAGTAAATAAAGCATAGAAAAAGGAAAGATATTAGTAACCAAAGACTCCGAAAAGTGCTATCGTAGAATGGAGGGTGTGAAAGAATACATATATATTATAAGAAATGTATGCTTATACAAAGAGTAATAAGTAAAAGATTCTTCAAAAACTAAGAATTTTCTTAAAGAAGAGTCCCCCTCCATAGCTACTAGAGGAGGGGCTACTAGTCCTCGAAAGCGAAGGGCATAGGTCCTCTAATCTTCCTACTACGTCCTTTCTAGTCTTTCTAAGCCAATTGACTTACTTACAGTACCGACTGACCTACCAAAGCACTCTTTTCCTGCTTCTGTGCGTTAAGATTCACTTCTTCGTGAAGAAGAGAATGTTCTGAGAGAAGAAAGGAAGTCAGGGAATGCGCTGGTGCTATAGCCAGAATCGGTTTTGTAAAAATAGGTTGCATCCAGTATACTAGAAGTGGAGTCATAAGTAGTAGATATTATCTTCAATGGCTGAATCCGTTGTTCAAATAGCAGCTGCTTGGCTCTTTCCCGGGGAAGGGTTTCATGAATTTCATCCAGTGCTATTGAATTCAGTGCTATGTTCGCAATAGACGGTGCCGCTGTTGAATCAAATGTGGCACTTGAGTTAGTGGCATATCGATAATATTCATATGCCTCGAGAAATAGAAATTTCTTTTTAATGGAAAGATTCGATGAGAAGGAATTAATTCAACAGAAGCAAGGGACTGATTGACCTAAGGCCGAGGAAGGAAAGGATGATGCCCACTTCTGTTTTTGTTTTGCAGAATAAGGGCTGGTGCTATAATATTCCAGATGTCGGTGAAAGGAAGGGAATGAAAGATGGCATGAAGACAATAAACTGCCATTTCCCCTAGTGGGAGTCTTAGCATGAAATAGAAAAGGAATGGCTGCCTTTACTTTACTAAAGTAAAGAGGCGGATTCCGGACTGGAGCATTAAAAGGAAGACTTGAAAGCCGCTTTAGAATCAATAAATTTTGTCTATGGTCGAATCCTCTCTTTTCACGAATCCGCAGCAAGAGCAGATATTTTCATGAAGAATAAGCTCTTAGATGTGGTATTACCGGACGTGAATCAAAAGGTTAGAACGAATAAGCTAGCTCTTTGCAATAAGGGGTTTTTTCAGGACAAATGCCAAATGCAAAGAAAGCAGAAGATGCGGCTTAGCCAGCTCGCTCTAGTCCCCTACGTACGGATATTTTAGGTCAAACCAGCAGTACATTACTGCTATCTGAATTAGAACCCCGTCGTTATATTCTATCGGTTAAGATCTGAATGAGACTACCTTTTCGGGGTAAAGATAAAAAGATCAATTATATTGGGCTTCACTTTAGTGTTGGGTGAAGACATTCTCTTTCGGGTTAGACTGTGTGTGGGAACTGTAGAAATGATCTGCCTTGGTACAGAGAAAGGAACTCACTTTCTATGCGGGCGGGTTGGTTAAGAAATGAGATGCCCCGTACTGAGCTGTGGTTCTAGCGATTAGTTGGATTCCTCACTAAAAGATTGTACTTTGCTGCTCTGATAGCAAGCGCTTTTCATTCAGCTAATGATTCCCGGTTCCTCTTCGCTTTATGCTATGCTCTTAAAGTAAAAAGCAGTAAAAATGCTACTATTGAGTCTGAATCGGATGATGTGGTACTTGATGTAGCTGAAGAGCCGGCTTTCTCCTTAAAAATAGAAAGGATAATAGGTAAATTCTTTTATTTAGCTTTTTTACCTAGAGTTCTTAAATACTGGAACGAATGCCCGAAGATGGAATAATTGGCTTTGCCAACATTTAGTTTACAAACGAAGGTTACTTTTTTAACTTTCTCTCTATTCATTGAGAAAGGGTTTACGGGCGCATCAAGACTTGGGTTTTCGACCAAGTTTGTTATGAGGAACCCGAGCCGAGCTCAAAAGCTTATCCATGAGGGACTTCTTTTTCTTTAGGGGAAAAGACCTCTACGGTTGAAGTAAGTGGTTCCTTTTCATGAGGAAGTAGCCTAAAAAAAACTGTTATTACGCCCGTGTTCCATCCTCTCCTTTCAGTCGAGTTACTTCGTTCCTCACTCCTTTTTCTTTTTAGAGTTAGAGGAGGATTCACACTAGCCAAAGCCCTGGAAGACTTTTAGACTAAGGGACTCAATATTCACAGCCGGAAAAACCTGAGCTTTAGAGTAATATAATAAGACATCGCAGTGAGCAAAGAAGCTGCTTACGGGTCTTTCTTTCCTTGATGGAGTTTTCCCGGGCTTCCCTCGAAGTGAATGAAGTTCCTCCGCTCTCGAATAATAATAAGTAGTCGGCGCCTAGCCTCAAAAAGATATGCTATTGGTGGGGTACTAAAAAGGAGGGCCACCCCATAGCCTTTGAAAGCCGGAAGCTAAAAGAGGCCGAGAGGCCGTAGTCGGTGCATGAGAAAGAGATGACTGCCGTGGTGCATTGCCTCCGAACATGGAGACATTGCTGGGGACCAAGTTCCTTGTAAAAAGGGATAAGGTTGCCGCTACTTACTTCCAAAGACAGAAGAAGTTAACCCCTAAGCAAGTAAGATGGCAGGGATTCCTTTCAGACTTTGATTGAACGATGGAGTATAAACCTGGAAGGACGAATGCCGTGGCCGATGCACTAAGCAGAAAGGCAGAACTTGCCACCAGAAGGCAGCCCTTAACCCCAAATGCCATTGCCAGCGGATATACGGGGGGAGCATACAAATTTGCGAAAGGAATGCAAGAGGAGACTGAACTTGCAAAAGCTACCTTGAACAAAGCCGCAAACAAAGAAGTTCCCGGTCAAAGGAGTGTCATCGTAAGGGTTGATGGTGACCCAGACCCAAAAGAAGTTGTCACCAAAGTAAGCACGGTGGCAGGACTTTGCTATTACATCCTCCGATGCGATGAAAAGCAGTGGCAGCTCAAAGTCAAAGCAATGGGTTTTCATTGTCTTTTCACATGCGTAATAACGATTGCTTCTCCATGCCAATGTCGATCAGTTGGTACTTTAGCATTTTAGAGTTTCCTCGCATACGATAAGGGGTTGACAAAGGGGAACAGCCCCCATTCTATTCCATTCCTTCCATTGTTGAATCGAAAAGAGAAGCGGCAGGATCCTGCCGCTTCTCTAAGAGTAAGCTGTAGAACAATTTGTTCGAGGCCTAATACCATTCCTATTTTTAGGGCTTTGATGATGTCATTAGGAAGGGCACGATTGCCGAGCAAGCCCTTGCAGCTGGAGTGATTGCCCCCTCCCTGTTCCTCCTCTTCTTGCTTAAATGAATATAAATCATTGTTGAAGGGTTGGGGAAATCACCAGGGCGGTCACAAGAGAGGACATCAAGACACCAAAATTTTTGCCCCTCTTCATCTCACAGCCCCAGCCCAAGCTCCTCCAGCAGTGCAGTCCCAACCAGTCCAGACCCATGCCCAGTCCTCCCAAAGAAACCAAGGGGCGAAGAAACCCCTAGAACCTTCACTCCTCTCAAGGAGTAACTGGAGTCCATCTTTGTTGTTAGCACAGGGTTAAATATCAAGCACAAACCGGAGATAAGGGGAATTTATACTGCAAGTTCCATCGGTTGGCCATGCAACTGACGATTGCTTTGCCCTTTCTTTTGCAGGGCACTTCGTCCAAGATTTCATTGATGATGGAAAGATCGTCGTAGATGGCACCAACCAGTCCTCCACCCAACCTCCCTCAAACCCTAACCAGGGCATGGGTATATTCAGTGACCCATTACCTCAGCATGCCCTTTGGGAGGGCAAAACTCCTATGACCGACCCTCAACCATCCGGAATCAACTCGCAGGTCAATCAAGTAAACACCTCCTACCATGTTGTACCACCACCTCCGACCCTGCACCCAACTACTCCCACATCCGCCTCAACCCATCTGTACAGCAGTTAGGAAGAACACCTGCTCACCATCTTAGAACTCCTTAAGACCTCTAAAGAGCATAAGGACTTATTTTGGCAAACCCTTAACCGCCTTTAGTCGAACTTTACAGTCTTGTTGGTCAGCTTACCCAATCCACCCTATTTCTGCTTGCCCGCCCAATAGATTCCAAGAGACTGTTGTGTGCCTAGTCCGGCCCGCTCCACCCGTCGAATTTCTTTAAGAATGCAAAAGACTTGCAATGGGCATTCGAGCGGAGTTACAAGGACAACCTCGTCTGCCTACCGGATCTCGGCTTCCTTACTTTCTAAGGATCCGCGTGGAACATGAAATTCGAATTCAAACGATGACGGGGAGTTTGGCATGATAGTTAGAGAAGGAAGTGGCGAGAAAACAAAGATGCATTGGTCTAGTTATTCATTCAACTCTATTTGTTAAAAGATAGTTTGAGTCATCGAATTTCAAGAATAAAGGTAAGCCGAGCGAGCCAGTTAAGCTGCGATTGAGCCTAAGTCATTTAGTTAATTGGCTCATTTAGTTAGATCTGAGGCCGGCATAGGCAGCAAGAGAAGAAAAGGCATAAGCTGAAGCATCTAAATAAGATAGGCACCTATAAAGGGTCCGGAAACCTTATGACCAGCTAAGAGACTTTCCTGCATGCACGTGAAGCTAAGCTTTCAATTGATCTGATCTTCGCGCTTTCATAAGCTTTCTATTGCTTGACGTTAGGGGACCTAGACCTACCCTTGCTGCTATAGAGCAGGAACCTCTTTTTAGGGGGGGTAAAAATATTCTATGAAATAGGTCATATATGGTATAGATAAGACTCCTTTTTATATCCCACCCGCTTTCCAGTTAGTTCCTCTTCAATGCTTTCATCAGAAGGTCGATTAGCACATATCAAAAGCCAGCCTCAGAAGCTAGCGAAAGCAAGCTAGCCAGGGATGTGGGGTTAGCGTTAGCACGGTAGCGGTATATTGATCCGGTACGTACGGATGGATCAATTCAATTATTTTCCGCAGAAGGAGACGAAAGAAAGGGTAGGCTGAACAATCCGAGCATGCAACATCAGATAGGTAGGCCCACTCATCTTAATTAGGAAAAAGTGCTCACGGCTCTCCGCTGGTACATGTCCTTTACTTTCTGGGAGGCCTAATTGCTTGCTGAAATAAAGTAATTCCACTTGTGGCCCCGGGCCAAAACCCTTCAACAGATAAATGGGCTACTAAAGTCGTAAAGGCTCTACTTATTGAAGTTCAGCTTTTGCGTAGCATGGTGGGTGGGCGAAGGTCTCTTCTCTCTTCAAGTCTTAAAGGTAGTTGTTCAGATTGTTCAATTTCACCTTAGCTCCAAGTCGTCTTATCTATAAAGCCAATAGCAAGACGCTAGCAAGCCCACCTCTAATCCAGCAAGCATGTGAAGGTGGGAATAGATTCAAGCGGTCGGGCGGCGGCTAATGCTCGGCTTGGTGCTGAGTTCTGACCGGTGCCTGCTCGGCTGCATGGCATTGACCCTGTTGGGGGCCTTACTATACTCCTTAATTAAGGGGGGATGCGTAAATTCGATTCTTCCCCCAATAGCGCAGCCGAATTCCCTGTGTTAAGCATATGGGCTCTGAAGCCCAGTGAGCACTTTCAGACGACTGCCTGAATCAAATAGGAGGGCAGGACCATCTTTCACTCTACTTAGATGAAGCCTCTGAATCCAGATCGAAGAAAGTCTTTTAGGATCGACTTAGGCCCAGGGATTGGAGTTGAGAATCTATAGTTGATGCTTCCTCCGCTACGCTAATAGGCCCCTTGAACACAAGTCAGGCTGGGGCAAACAAAGCCCTATCCATTAAATCTCGCAAACGGCCGTCAAAGGGCAGGCTCGGAATATCCTTCTTTCGTAACCAAGAATAGCAGTCTTTAAAGCCTTATAGAATAGAAAGCGCCCATAGCCTCCAGTCCTCGTTTGGCCGGGCAGGTAGATGAGGTGAGAGGTTTCAAACGAAAGTTTGAAGATTGGGTTGGTGTGAAGTGTACTTGAGTAGAAGTTCGAAAATCATCTGGTTCACTGTATAGTATAACTCAGAAAGTTATTCTGTGTTTGTGTTTAAGGCTAAATATAAAGAAAAGATATATCAGCAGTTCCTTTTGTAAGCTAAGCCACCTTACTACCTCAGTAATTTTGATTTACCGTTCCTGCGTAGCTTCTGGCATTTATATTCCGTCTGCTTGTGGGATAAGGCCTCTCTCTTGGGTTTAACTACCGGTTGGGTTAAGTCAATGGACTCAACCTGTTATATTCACTAAATCAACAAGATCCTGACTGGCTAATTTGGGTTCAGGAGCTGCTCCTTCGAACACCTCCCGCGGGTCGATCCGCCTATTATCGAAGCCAGCGTCAAGTGGGTTCTTCAGCGCAAGGAAATCTTCGATAATAGAACTGCCATGGAGGGACTCATCCTCGAACTTCAGCCTCTGGCACTCAATCGCTAGCCTTTCACATTCTTCTGTCATAGTTTGAATAAGATTGCGTTGAGCAAGGATCCTCTGGTTTAGGTCGTCAAAAGTAAGCTGAAGAGCATTCTTCCTTGCTTTCTCCAGCTTGACCTTCCATTTATTTTGCATTTGCAGACATCAGTGCTGCGTTTTCCCCCTGAAGTTTTTCCGTCGCCATTTCGTACCGAGCTTCTGCTTCTGCACGGATATCCTCTGGGTCGTCCCTCATCCGTATTGGCAAGTCCGGGCCTTATAAGTAAGGTGCAAAAAATCCTTT